AGCCGTCTCCCAATGGTTTCATTCAAGTTGTTCTTTGCAGGAACCGGTCTGTTGCTTTCCATCTCTTGAGACCGCCTTTCTATGATAACACAGACTGCATGTGTATTGCATATAGACTGGGTAGTAAGAAAGGAACTTCTCCCCCGCCGACTCGCCGCGATGGGGGCGCTTCTTCTATCACGAACGGGTAGACCAACCCCGTCCCTGTCCCTTTGTCTTGACTGAGCTATTCGTGTCATTTTTGCATAGCATCATCCAACATTGGGCCAGCTCTTCTCTTTCAACCAAGAAGAAAGCAAGAAGTTGTCAGGGCGAAGAGAGGTTTCGCCTGAAGAGAGTCCTTCTCTTCTAAGCTTCCTTACTTTCTACCTTCCCTTGCCGTGCAACTGCAGCAGAGATGGGCTTATTCTCATCCGGTTGGAGCCAATCCTACTCTAAGCTTTGATTATCCCTACTGGCACCGCAACAACTTATTGTTCCCGGTCCGGTCCCAAAGGCCTACTCAAAACTAAGAGAGGCGCCAAGAAGAAAGAATTCAAATTTCTTTTTTTTACCAATAAACTAACTGCTAGTAGGAGAGGGGGTCCATTACGTCTTAGCTACCTCTAGAATAGCCAGACATTCTTGGCAAGGTTTCAGAACGGTGGGCGGTAAATGAAAAGTATGGCAGTAAAGAAAGCAAAGAAAGCTATAGCGCGCCCCTCAACAAGCGTTAGCGCATAGCACAACCAAATGGAGGTGTGGGTGGGCTCGGAAAGGAAGAGTTTCGATTCCAAGCCAAGAGCTGTAGGAGAGTTCGATTAGGATATTTCGTAGGTGAAGGGAAAGAATCATGTATGAGGCCTAAGCCGGAGACCGCCCTTCTGCTGCTTTCCTCGCTCCCTAAGTCTGATTGAAGCTCTCGAGCCCGTTCCGAATGAGATATTAAGCTTGGTTGGCCTTCAGTCTTTCTGGAGATTGTTCTGAGAATGAAAAGAAGAAATCAATGCTGCGAGGCATGGCTTGCTTACCCTACGAGGCTAAGCATGTAAAGGCTTAGGTCGAAACCTAACCTGATGGATAGACAGATTACTTAACCGAAGGAGAGAGAAATTCACTACTATGTTCCACCTGATCTACGACCATGGCTTCGCTAACGCTCGCACTGAGATTCTCCCAGCCTTGCCGTACAATTTCAAGTAAAGAAAGCAAGTGGGGTAAGATTCTATTCGAAGTTAAAGGATTCAATCTTACGCCATCTTCAACTCTTATCGAGATCCGGAGTTTTTCGAGAAAAGGTCCCATCCTTCAATATCATGATTGGGTCAACCAGGCCAGATCATGAGTCAAATATCATGATCGGGTCGACCAGGCCAGATCATGAGTGAATAGAAAATCGAAAACGTACATAGCTGTTCCAGCTGAAATACTTGGAATAATTCTACCACTTCTACTAGGAGTAGCCTTTTTAGTGCTAGCTGAACGTAAAGTAATGGCTTTTGTGCAACGTCGAAAGGGTCCTGATGTAGTGGGATCATTCGGATTGTTACAACCTCTAGCAGATGGTTTGAAATTGATTCTAAAAGAACCTATTTCACCAAGTAGTGCTAATTTCTCCCTTTTTAGAATGGCTCCAGTGGCTACATTTATGCTAAGTCTGGTTGCTCGGGCCGTTGTACCATTTGATTATGGTATGGTATTGTCAGATCCGAACATAGGGCTACTTTATTTGTTTGCCATATCTTCGCTAGGTGTTTATGGAATTATTATAGCGGGTCGGTCTAGTAATTAGGGGGCGGCCGTTCGGTCGCCTATGATACTAGGACCAATAGGTCAAAAATGGGTTTGTGCCGCAGGTGTTGAACGATCTACTCTACACAGGTGTGGGCTTACAGGGCTAGGGCTCATAAACCCCTTCTTTCATTCATCAATAGGACTCGGGTTGGTGACTTTTCCGGGCCGGAATCGATAAGATAAATGGAAGTCATAAAAAAGAGATCTTTCTCTTCGCACCTCAGATCAAGAGGCAATGAAATTGTCAAGCTGGCCTATATATAATAAATAGAAAGATATTAAGAAAAAGATTCGCTGTCTTTTAACCGGCTGTTCTTTTTTGTCAAGGCTACTAAGGCGACCGGTTAGGGAGCGCCTACTTTACTTATGAAAGATAATGAGAATGGATTATTCAAAAGGGAAAAGGTATACTTAGCCCTACAAATGACAAATGTTGTAGGGCCTGAGGCCCCCTTCGAATCCGTAAATTTGAAGAGCATGCCGCAACAAAAGGATGGTCCCCTATGCATTTCATTCTTTCCGGAAGGAAAAAAAAGTACCCCTCATCATGGTGAACCTCTCCTTGTGATCGGGATGAGGTAGATGCCTTCCAGCCGGGGGGCGGATCGAATCGGAGTTTCCTTAGGTAGCCACCGACCTACAGTTATCCTTAAACTTCCGTGCTTGGTGGAGAAGAAGCGAACAAAGGTACGCTCGCTTGCTGTCTTGTTCTCTGCCGCGAACTGGGATCGCTCGCCAGCTAGGTCAGATTGGAGCAACATTGTATGAGAACATATTACCCATATTTGGGGACAAGGGGCGGAACGACCTCTCGATCTACTTACTGCAGCCCAGGAAGAAAAACATCGTCTAGGCCTTCTCTGTTGCTCCGATCTCCTCTACGCCTAGGACGTTGTCTGGGCCAAGAGCCATAGTTAGTTGCTGTTTCTATTTGGTTGTTTTTTTTTCGTTGTTGATACCGGCAAGACCCAGCCAGATGATGTCTGCTGGTTGGTAGTGAGAGGATTCTTAGTACCTGCATACTCAAAAGAGAGCGCTGGTTAAAAAACAATCATTTTATTTTGTTTCTTGCTCTCTCTTAGCAGCGGGAAAGGGGTCTATCTATCTGCCTAGCTTTGGTGGATTTCCCTCAACGCAATCTACAGAAATTCTACGAATCCCTTGGTGGATAAGTCCGACGACTCAGCAGCAGTGCGGAATTTACTTTCTCGTCCGGTGGATCTGATCTATAGTTAGGGGGCAATACATACCAAAAGGTTCGAAGAAAGAAGGCGCATAAGAGTATATAACCAACCCACCCTTCATAACCTATTCACATTAGTGAAGCGGTGCATAAGGGAAGTGCACGTTTGTGAGACCTTAGTCAGGATGCATAGGGGAGTCAACCTACGAGCACGGAAGAGCGTGGTACCGCTGCCTTTTTCTAAGTAAAGGTCAGATTCTTAGCCCTGTTGATGACTCCACCTAAAATACAATAGGGGCAGCCGGCTGCTCGTTTGGTATCTTGAAGAAAGTAGGCCTGCCTTGTTTGTTGTGATAGGGGGCACGTCGAAGGCAGAAAGCGAATTCAACATTGGGGCTTTTGTGACCTTTTCAGACCTTTAGATCTGTTGGTTTATAAGGTCTTTTAACGGGCTAATATAGTATAGAGCAACTCTAGGGCTTAGAGAACTAAACTGCTAGTGAAGTTACGTTCAGTTAGTGGATAAGGTTTTTCTTCCTTGTTTGGTATCCAGTGTTGATCAAAATCTTCTTTGTTCGGGTAGCGAGGCCTTTTCCCAAATTTGAATTATTGTAACCGAGGTACGAAGTGACTCGACTGAAAGGAGAGGGGGATGGCTCTCATGGAAATCTTTTCACTCTTGAACTTTATGGGAGCAGGAGCTGGGAACACCTTGTATAGTAAGGGCGAATCACTCCACTCGCTCGCACAGTAAGCTAGTGCAGTAAGCCAGTTCCAGGCGAAGGGTTGGAGGCAGGCCAGGTCAGCTACTCGCACAGCATGATTAGACTTCAGCGCCCGGGACGTAGAGGATAAGATCAATTGCGCATTAGGTATAGGAAGGACTTCTTACAGGAGCACAGGAGAACACCCATTATCAAGGATAGTAGCCGACTAGCACTCACAAGAAGGCACTGATGGGATGAGTTCCTTCCTTGGCGAGTAAAGAGATTCTCCAGATAACTATTACTAAAGATTCAAGAATCAATTTCCTAATCACGAAAAGTGGTACGGTCCCAATGAAAGTCTCTCTTAGCTGGTTTACGGGCTTCGAAAAAAAAAAAGAATCAAATAAGAACCACTGTCATAACTCCAAGAGTGAATTGCCGTAACTGCTCAGGATGTTTCGAGTTGACTGGCTTTAGTTCAGACAGCTGAAACAGGATCGTAAACTGTCATCCTTCCGCGGGGGTGGGGATTCAGACCGATGAGGGACGTAGGAATTGCCCTTAACTGCCCGGCAGGCTGAAATAGCTTTATCGGGAGCCTGACGGAAGTCAGGGTATTCAATCCCATGATATTCAAAGAGCAGGGCGTCGTATTCCAGGGGTTCGACTAAGACATCGTAAAGCGGGTCCAGGTTTTAGGTTATACCAAACAAAAATGGATCGGAAAACGACTACCTCCCTATTTGCTGCTAAAAACAGACTCTGGAAGAGGTTTTTGCTAGGATGAATGTCATTTATATGTATTTTCAATCGCATTTTCATAGAGAATGTACTCTTTCATATTCAATCTTTTAACGATGCTTGCCAATTCTAATCCTGGGAATAAAGGTTCAACAACTTTTGTTGTTTTGAACGCAGATTTTCTTTTCTTCGAAACCTCGCGTAGCCAGTTCAGTAACCGTATCAATTTGAATAGGTTGACTAAGACCCTATTTAGAGAAGTACTCAATAGGGAGCTCAGGTAAAGGGATGCAAACCGCAGTTTGAGTGACCGTTGCCAAGGAAGGCCTAAAATCAGGGTGCCACTTTCGAACAGTGAGATAATGCTTTGTTATCATCCAAGGTCCTATAGTAAGAGCTCTTTTGTAATCCTCTCCATCAGATCAGTCAATTTTAGGATGAAGTAGTCGTGGCCCAGGTCAATGAAGTCAATCTCCCTATTTGGTCTCCACATTTTCATAATTTTCTAATTGATCAATTTTGACTCTACTGTCTTACCCAGAACCTTAACTATAAGAGACTTACTCCATGGTGGTTTTCTTTTAAGTTTATCTATT